TTCATTCCCTACACTTTCCTTGACGCTGGCATAAGTTAATGGTGGAGTACATACGACTCGTTACCCACCATGCCGAGCGTTCTTTCTAATGGGCAGCTGGTATTTTTTTTTTTCTTTTCCTTTCAATAGACATTTCACAGTGCATGCAATCTACTTGTATAAGGTGGGACTTTCAGCCCGCCTTAAAGATAAACGTTCCATTAATGAAAGATATTCATTTATGAATTGCATAACTGATCTCAAGAGCATAATAGTGTGATTTTTCTCCTAACTTATCATGAATCGCCCCGCTCGGCTTTTGCGCGTTAAACCCCCCCTACCCCCCCAACACTCCTGAGATAGCTATCAATCCTGTAAACCCCCCAGGAACCAGGAAGATCTCATTTAGTGTCGTTTTTCAAAAAAGTTGCTTATAATATTACAATATTGCAAATGTTAACGTAGCTTAAATTAAAGCATAACACTGAAGATGTTAAAATAAGCCCTAGAAAGCTTCGTAAGCACAAAGGCTTGGTCCTGACTTTACTGTCAGCTTTGACTAAATTTACACATGCAAGCATCCGCACCCCAGTGAGAACGCCCACAGTTTTCCTTCCGAAAACAAGGAGCCGGTATCAGGCACAATAAAAATTAGCCCATTACACCTTGCTTAGCCACGCCCTCAAGGGAATTCAGCAGTGATAAACATTAAGCAATAAGTGAAAACTTGACTTAGTTATAAGCATATAAGAGCCGGTAAAACTCGTGCCAGCCACCGCGGTTATACGAGGGGCTCAAGTTGACAGCTCTACGGCGTAAAGCGTGATTAAGGAATATACAAACTAAAGCCAAACGTTTTCACAGCTGTTATACGCATTTGAAAGCATGAAGAACTCTTACGAAAGTAGCTTTAACACACCCTGAATACACGAAAACTGTGGAACAAACTGGGATTAGATACCCCACTATGCACAGCTGTAAACTTTGATAAGACTTTACTTCTTATCCGCCAGGGAACTACGAGCATAAGCTTAAAACCCAAAAGACTTGGCGGTGCTTTAGACCCACCTAGAGGAGCCTGTTCTAGAACCGATAACCCCCGTTAAACCTCACCCTTTCTTGTCATTTCCGCCTATATACCGCCGTCGTCAGCTTACCCTATGAAGGAAACACAGTAAACGTAATCGGTTTAACCTAAAACGTCAGGTCGAGGTGTAGCGAATGAAAGGGAAAGAAATGGGCTACATTTCCTAACACAGGAAACCTACGGAAACATATAATGAAACAATATTTTAAGGAGGATTTAGCAGTAAATAGAAAATAGAGAGTTCTATTGAAATTGGCCCTGAAGTGCGCACACACCGCCCGTCACTCTCCCCGAGCCTAGCACTACTACTAATTAATACCCTTATTCTGGTAAAGGGGAGGCAAGTCGTAACATGGTAAGTGTACCGGAAGGTGCACTTGGAAAAATCAGAACGTAGCTAAAAAAGTAAAGTACCTCCCTTACACTGAGGAGACACCCGTGCAATTCGAGTCGCTCTGATACCTAATAGCTAGCTTATAACTAAAATTCAACACATAAATATTAACAACCCCTAATATTCCTAATATTTTAACTAAACCATTTTTCCCCCTAAGTAAAGGTGATAGAAAAGGACATTCTTAAAGCTATAGAAAAAGTACCGCAAGGGAACGCTGAAAAAGAAATGAAATAATTCAGTAAAGTATAAAAAAGCAGAGCTTAACGCTCGTACCTTTTGCATCATGATTTAGCAAGTCCATATTAAGCAAAAAGTTTTATAGTTTAATTTCCCGAAATTAAGTGAGCTACTCCAAGACAGCCTAAAACAGGGCGAACACATCTCTGTGGCAAAAGAGTGTGAAGAGCTTCGAGTAGAGGTGATAAACCTACCGAACTTAATTATAGCTGGTTGCCTAAGAAACGAATAGAAGTTCGGCCTTTATTTTTCTTACTTTACATAAGGTCTTCCTAAGTGAAAACTAAAGAAAAATAAAGAGTTATTCAAAGGAAGTACAGTTCCTATGAAACAAGATACAACTTTGCAGGAAGGATAAAAATCATAATTTATAAGGTTAGTGTTTTAGTGGGCCTAAAAGCAGCCATCTAAAAAGAAAGCGTTAAAGCTTAATCACTTTTATTCCTCTAATAATGATATCTAATTTTATTCCACCTGTTTTATTAGGCTATTCCATAATCTATGGAAAAAATTATGCTAAAATGAGTAATAAGAGAACCACCTCTCCAAACATAAGTGTACTTCGGAACGGAAAATCCACCGAAAATTAACGGGCCCAAAAAAAGAGGGCATTGAAGCAAAAATAGATAACTAGAAAATACTTCAAAATTTACCGTTGACCCCACACTGGTGTGTTCTAAAGGAAAGACTAAAAGAAGAAGAAGGAACTCGGCAAATATAACTTAAGCCCCGCCTGTTTACCAAAAACATCGCCTCTTGATTATAAAACATAAGAGGTACCGCCTGCCCTGTGACTAATGTTTAACGGCCGCGGTATTCTGACCGTGCAAAGGTAGCGCAATCAATTGTCTTTTAAATGAAGACCTGTATGAATGGCATAACGAGGGCTAAACTGTCTCCTCCTTCCAGTCAATGAAATTGATCTTCCCGTGCAGAAGCGGGAATAATAACATAAGACGAGAAGACCCTATGGAGCTTAAAACGCAAGAATAGACCACATCACTTACTCTGGGTTAACAGGCCAAGTCAACTGAGTACTATTCTAGTGTTTTTGGTTGGGGCGACCGCGGGGTAAAATAAAACCCCCACGTAGAACGAAAATACATTTTTTTAATTTAAGGGAAACAACCCTAAAAAACAGAATATCTGACTTTTTGATCCGGTTTTACCGATCAACGAACCGAGTTACCCTAGGGATAACAGCGCAATCCTCTTTTAGAGCCCATATCGACAAGAGGGTTTACGACCTCGATGTTGGACCAGGACATCCTAATGGTGCAGCCGCTATTAAGGGTTCGTTTGTTCAACGATTAAAGTCCTACGTGATCTGAGTTCAGACCGGAGCAATCCAGGTCAGTTTCTATCTATGAGATGCTCTTCTCTAGTACGAAAGGACCGAGAAGAAAAGGCCAATGCTATAAGCAAGCCCTCCCCCAATTTAATGAAGACAACTAAATTAAATAATGAGGCATAAGCCCTTAAAGCAAAGATAATGCTTTGTTAAGGTGGCAGAGCCCGGAATAATGCAAAAGACCTAAGCCCTTTAAACAGAGGTTCAAATCCTCTCCTCAACTATGCTTTCAACTTTTCTATTTGCCATCATTAATCCATTAGTAATAATCATCTTTATTCTCCTAGCAGTTGCACTTTTAACATTAATTGAACGAAAAGTACTAAGCTACATACAACTTCGAAAAGGGCCTAATATTGTAGGCCCTTACGGGTTGCTCCAGCCCATTGCAGACGGTGTCAAACTGTTTTTAAAAGAACCTGTTCGACCATCAACATCTTCCTCAACTCTTTTCCTCATAGCACCTATTGTAGCATTAGCCTTAGCCCTTACTCTTTGAACGCCCATGCCTTTACCATTTTCCATAGCCGATTTAAATTTAAGTATTTTATTTATTATAGCCATCTCCAGTCTCACTGTCTACTCTATTTTAGGCTCCGGATGAGCATCCAACTCCAAATATGCCCTGATAGGCGCGCTACGAGCGGTCGCACAAACCATTTCCTACGAAGTAAGCCTAGGGTTAATTCTTCTAAGCACAATCCTTTTTGTAGGAAACTTCACATTACAAACCTTCACTACAGCTCAAGAAAGCATTTGACTAATTTTTCCAACTTGGCCCTTGGCCGCTATATGATACATCTCAACTTTAGCAGAGACTAATCGAGCCCCTTTTGATTTAACAGAAGGGGAGTCAGAGCTAGTCTCAGGGTTTAATGTAGAATATGCAGGAGGCCCTTTCGCATTATTTTTTTTAGCAGAATATGCGAACATTTTATTCATAAATACACTATCCATTATTATCTTTATAGGCACTCTTGTACCCTATGCAACACCAGAATTTACTACCATAATTCTAATAATTAAAGTTACTCTTCTCTCAGTATTATTCTTATGAGTTCGAGCCTCTTACCCACGCTTCCGTTATGATCAACTAATACATCTAATCTGAAAAAATTTTCTTCCTCTAACACTCACTTTCATTATTTGACACATATCTATTTTAATTGCTTTATGTGGCCTTCCCCCACAAATTTAAACAGGAATTGTGCCTGAACTACAAGGGCTACTTTGATAGAGTAAATTATAAGGGTTAAAATCCCTTCAATTCCTTAGAAAAAGAGGACTTGAACCTCACCTCAAGAGATCAAAACTCTTAGTGCTTCCACTACACCACTTTCTAGTAAAGTCAGCTAAATAAAGCTCTTGGGCCCATACCCCAAACATGTCGGTTAAAATCCTTCCTTTACTAATGAGTCCTTACATCCTTTCTACACTTCTATTTGCCCTAGGTTTAGGCACCTTAATAACCTTCTCTAGCTCACACTGATTAATGGCATGAATGGGACTAGAAATTAATACCTTAGCTATTATCCCATTAATAGCCCAACACCACCATCCACGAGCCGTAGAAGCCACCACTAAATATTTTTTAATCCAAGCAGCTGCAGCTGCAACCCTGCTATTTGCAAGCGTAATTAACGCTTGAATTTCTGGACAATGAGAGATTAAAAACATAAATCACCCCTTTACTTCTACTATTATTATTATGGCATTAGCCTTAAAACTAGGGCTAGCCCCTGCCCATGCCTGACTTCCAGATGTTCTTCAAGGCTTAAATTTAAGTACGGGCCTAATTCTTGCAACCTGACAAAAACTAGCCCCCTTTTCTCTTCTACTACAAATTAACCCATCAAATCCACACTTATTAATTTTTTTAGGGTTAGCATCCACACTTGTTGGGGGGTGGGGTGGTCTAAATCAGACTCAACTCCGAAAAATTCTTGCTTATTCGTCTATTGCCCATTTAGGATGAATAGTACTAGTTATTCAATTTTCATCATCCATTACCTTACTCGCATTACTAATGTATCTTATTATAACCTATTCCATTTTTATAATTTTTAAACTAAACAAATCTACTAATATAAATTCCCTAGCTACCACTTGAGCCAATGCCCCTGTTTTATCTGCCATAACTCCTTTAATCCTTCTATCTTTAGGGGGGTTACCTCCCCTGTCCGGTTTTCTTCCAAAATGAATAATTATTCAAGAACTATCAAGTCAAAATATAGCTCTCATAGCGACCATAGCAGCCTTATCAGCACTCTTAAGCTTATATTTTTATCTTCGCTTATCATATGCTATAACCCTAACTCTAGCTCCAAACAATACTACAGGGATTTTTACCTGACGTTTTTCTCCAACAAATATTACGATGCCTCTTGCCCTAACCTCTTCAGCAACAATATGCCTCCTCCCACTTTCTCCTGCAATTTTAGCCCTTATAACAACCTAGTGACTTAGGATAAATTTTAAACCAAAGGCCTTCAAAGCCTTAAACAAGAGTGAAAATCTCTTAGTCTCTGATAAGACCTACGGGACATTAACCCACATCTTCTGTATGCAACACAGATACTTTAATTAAGCTAAGGCCTTACTAGATAGGTAGGCCTCGATCCTACAAAGTCCTAGTTAACAGCTAAGCGCCCAAACCAACAAGCATCTATCTAGCTTTCCCCGCCTAGCAGGGCGAAAATAGTCGGGGAAAGCCCCGGCAGGAGGGCTATCCTACTACTTTAGATTTGCAATCTAATATGTTGACACCTCGGGGCTATGGTAAGAAGAGGATTTAAACCTCTGTTCACGGAGCTACAATCCGCCGCTTATCCCTCAGCCATCCTACCTGTGGCAATTACCCGTTGATTTTTCTCGACTAATCACAAAGACATTGGCACCCTTTATCTCGTTTTTGGTGCATGAGCCGGAATAGTGGGCACCGCCCTAAGTCTTTTAATCCGAGCGGAGCTAAGTCAGCCTGGTTCCCTTCTGGGAGACGACCAAATTTACAATGTGATCGTGACAGCACACGCTTTCGTAATAATTTTCTTTATAGTAATACCAATTATAATTGGAGGCTTCGGAAACTGACTTGTACCCCTCATAATTGGAGCACCTGATATGGCATTTCCTCGAATAAACAACATAAGCTTCTGGCTACTTCCCCCCTCTTTTTTACTTCTTCTAGCATCCTCAGGAGTTGAAGCCGGGGCCGGAACAGGCTGAACTGTCTACCCCCCTCTAGCAGGCAACTTAGCTCATGCAGGCGCATCCGTTGACCTTACTATTTTTTCTCTTCATTTGGCAGGGGTGTCCTCTATTTTAGGGGCTATTAATTTTATTACTACCATTATTAATATAAAACCTCCAGCTATTTCTCAATATCAAACGCCCTTATTTGTATGAGCTGTTATAATTACAGCCGTTCTACTTCTTTTGTCCCTCCCAGTTCTCGCAGCTGGCATTACAATGCTACTCACTGATCGAAATTTAAACACCACCTTTTTCGACCCTGCTGGAGGGGGGGATCCTATCCTTTATCAACATTTATTTTGATTTTTTGGGCACCCAGAAGTCTATATTCTTATTCTTCCTGGCTTTGGAATAATTTCCCATATCGTAGCTTACTATTCAGGCAAAAAAGAACCTTTTGGTTATATAGGAATAGTGTGGGCTATAATAGCTATCGGCCTACTAGGATTTATTGTTTGAGCTCATCACATGTTTACAGTAGGCATGGATGTAGACACTCGAGCATATTTTACTTCAGCCACAATAATTATTGCAATTCCTACTGGAGTAAAAGTTTTCAGCTGGCTAGCAACACTGCACGGAGGCGCTATTAAATGGGAAACCCCTCTATTATGGGCCCTAGGTTTTATTTTCCTTTTCACTGTTGGAGGCTTAACAGGCATTGTTCTAGCTAACTCCTCGTTAGACATTGTGCTTCACGATACTTATTATGTAGTAGCCCATTTCCACTATGTTCTCTCTATGGGCGCTGTATTTGCAATTATCGCTGCATTTGTTCATTGATTCCCCCTATTCTCCGGCTATACCCTTCATAGCGCTTGAACAAAGACACACTTTGGGGTCATATTCTTAGGGGTGAACCTTACTTTCTTCCCACAACACTTCCTGGGGTTAGCAGGTATACCTCGACGGTATTCCGACTACCCAGACGCGTATACCCTATGAAATTCTGTGTCCTCAATCGGTTCTTTAATTTCTCTAATTGCAGTAATCATATTCCTCTTTATCATTTGAGAAGCATTTGCAGCTAAACGTGAAGTACTATCTGTGGAATTAACCACAACTAATGTAGAATGACTTCATGGCTGCCCTCCCCCTTACCATACCTTTGAAGAACCGGCTTTCGTGCAAATTTGCCATCCCCGACTAAACTAGGTAAACGAGAAAGGGAGGAGTTGAACCCCCATAAATTGATTTCAAGTCAATCACATGGCCATTCTGCCACTTTCTTAATAAGACACTAGTAAAACTATTACCCTATTTTGTCGAGATAGAATTGCGGGTTAAAGCCCCGCGCGCCTTACATATGGCCCACCCATCTCAACTAGGATTTCAAGACGCAGCCTCCCCTGTGATAGAAGAACTTATCCATTTTCACGATCACGCACTAATAATTGTATTTCTTATTAGCACCTTAGTTCTTTACATTATTGTAGCCATAGTGACAACAAAGCTAACAAATAAATATATCCTCGATTCCCAAGAAATTGAAATTATTTGAACATTACTCCCGGCTATTATCCTTATTTTAATCGCTCTGCCCTCTCTACGAATTTTATATTTAATAGATGAGATTAATGACCCACATCTAACCATCAAGTCCATAGGACATCAATGATACTGAAGCTACGAATACACTGATTTTGAAGACCTAATATTTGACTCTTACATAATCCCCACACAAGAACTCACCTCAGGGCAATTTCGTCTTCTAGAAACAGACCATCGCATAGTAATCCCTGTTCAATCACCGGTTCGAATCCTAGTATCTGCAGACGATGTTCTTCATTCGTGAGCAGTACCTAGTTTAGGAGTAAAAATAGATGCGGTCCCAGGACGACTAAATCAAACCGCATTTATTGTATCTCGCCCAGGCCTTTATTATGGTCAATGTTCTGAAATCTGCGGGGCTAATCATAGTTTTATGCCTATTGTAGTAGAAGCCGTTCCGCTCGAACACTTTGAAAACTGATCATCATCAATACTTGAAGACGCTTCGCTAAGAAGCTAAATAGGGTATAGCATTAGCCTTTTAAGCTAAAGACTGGTGGCTCCCAACCACCCCTAGCGAAATGCCACAACTAAATCCCGCTCCCTGATTCTTAATTCTAGTGATTACTTGACTGATTTTCCTAACAATAATCCCACCGAAAGTTTTAGCCCACCATGCCCTTAATGAGCCTAATGTTCAAAGTACAGACAAGACAATAACCAGCCCCTGAAACTGACCATGACAGTAAGCCTCTTTGATCAATTTATAAGCCCAACATTCCTTGGAATTCCTTTAATTGCCCTAGCCCTACTTCTACCATGATTACTACTTCCTACACCAACTGTACGTTGGCTTGACAATCGACTATTAACTTTACAAAACTGATTTATTATTCGATTTACAAGCCAAATTTTTCAGCCAATCAATCAAAATGGTCATAAATGAGCTGTTTTACTAGCATCTCTAATAATTTTTCTTATTACCCTGAATACGTTAGGCTTACTACCCTACACGTTTACTCCTACTACTCAGCTATCAATAAATATGGCACTTGCCGTTCCAATCTGACTTGCTACCGTCCTTATTGGCCTCCGCAATCAACCAACCGTAGCGCTAGGTCATCTATTACCTGAAGGAACTCCCACCCTTTTAATTCCTGTACTCATTATTATCGAAACCATTAGCTTGTTCATTCGCCCGCTGGCATTAGGAGTTCGACTCACAGCCAACTTAACAGCAGGGCATTTATTGATTCACCTTATTTCAACCGCTGCATTTGTTCTTTTCCCAATAATACCTACTGTGGCAATTTTAACTTCCATCCTACTTTTTATGTTAACACTACTAGAAGTAGCTGTAGCCATAATTCAAGCCTACGTATTTGTTTTACTTCTAAGCCTTTATTTACAAGAAAATACTTATGGCCCATCAAGCACACGCTTATCACATAGTAGACCCGAGCCCATGACCTCTAACAGGCGCAGTAGCCGCCTTACTTATAACCTCCGGACTAGCAATTTGAATGCATTATCACTCCACCATCCTACTAACCATAGGATTAACTCTTCTTCTATTAACAATATATCAATGATGACGAGACATCATTCGAGAAGGAACCTTCCAAGGACATCACACTCCCCCCGTGCAAAAAGGTTTGCGATATGGTATAATTCTATTTATTACTTCTGAAGTATTCTTTTTTTTAGGGTTCTTCTGGGCATTTTATCATTCAAGCCTTGCACCCACTCCTGAACTTGGCGGGTGCTGACCCCCCACAGGTATTACTACACTTGACCCCTTTGAAGTTCCTTTGTTGAATACAGCCGTTCTTCTCGCTTCAGGTGTAACCGTAACTTGGGCCCACCATAGTATTATGGAACAACAACGAACTCCAGCAACCCAAGCCCTTACCCTAACTATTATTTTAGGCTTCTACTTCACTGTATTGCAAGCAATAGAATATTACGAAGCTCCCTTTACCATCGCAGATGGGGTTTACGGATCCACTTTTTTCGTTGCGACTGGCTTCCATGGACTCCATGTTATTATTGGATCAACCTTTTTAGCAGTGTGCCTATTACGGCAAGTCTTCTACCACTTTACATCAGAACACCATTTTGGATTTGAAGCTGCCGCTTGATATTGACATTTTGTAGACGTAGTCTGATTATTCCTATACATTTCTATTTACTGATGAGGATCTTAATCTTTCTAGTATAACTTAATATGAGTGACTTCCAATCACACGATCCTGGTTCAAATCCGAGGAAAGATAATGAACTCATTTACTTCAATAATTATTCTTTACCCCATGATTACTATCGTCTTAGCTTTAATTTCTTTTTGACTACCCCAAATATATCCTTATCAAGAGAAACTAACACCGTACGAATGCGGTTTCGATCCCTTAGGGTCCGCTCGACTTCCATTTTCTATACGCTTTTTTCTAGTCGCTATCCTATTTCTTCTTTTCGACCTAGAAATCGCTCTATTACTTCCTCTCCCGTGAGGAGACCATAATCTAGATCCCACAGCCACTTTCATATGAGCATCCTCTATTTTAATTCTCCTTACTTTAGGCCTTATTTATGAATGAATCCAAGGAGGTTTAGAATGAGCTGAATAGGTAATTAGTTTAATAAAAACATTTGATTTCGGCTCAGACAATTACGGTTTAAATCCCTAACTACCTAATGGCCATGCTACCCCTTATCCTAGCATTTATTTTTACCCTAGGTCTTACAGGCCTAACCTTTCATCGAACCCATTTAATCTCTGCCCTTCTCTGCCTTGAAGGTATAATATTATCTTTATTTATAGCTCTCTCCCTTTGAACCTTACAACTTAATTCAACAAGCCTTTCCTGCTCCCCTTTATTTTTATTGGCATTTTCTGCTTGTGAAGCAAGCGTTGGACTTGCCCTTTTAGTAGCGACATCACGAACCCATGGTTCAGATCGCCTCTCCTCCTTAAACCTCTTACAATGCTAAAAATTCTTTCACCAACCATTATGCTTCTACTCTCTGTATGAATGACCCCTACTAAAAAATTCTGGTCAACTGTTCTATTCTATGGTTTATTAATTGCTTTACTAAGTTTTAGCTTATTCCTCATAGCAGACACAGGATGGTCATTCCTTGGCCTTTACATAGCAACCGATTATTTATCAGCCCCATTACTAGTTCTTACGTGCTGGCTTCTTCCACTTATAATTATTGCAAGCCAAAAACACATTATTCCAGAACCTATTAATCGTCAACGGATGTACGTCACACTTTTAGTGGCCTTGCAAATATTTTTAATTATGGCTTTTAGCTCTACAGAAGTGATTATGTTTTATATTATGTTTGAAGCCACTCTTATTCCTACTCTAATCATTATCACCCGATGAGGTAATCAAATAGAACGCCTTAATGCAGGAACTTACTTTCTCTTTTATACTTTAGCTGGCTCCCTCCCCCTTCTAGTAGCCCTTATACTTCTTCAAAATGTAACAGGATCTTTATCATTTCTTTCCCTGGGGTACCAGCCTTTAACAAGTCCCAACCATATTTCTGACATAATTTGATGAACCGCATGCGTAATTGCCTTCCTAGTCAAAATACCCCTCTATGGGGCTCATTTATGACTTCCAAAAGCCCATGTAGAAGCCCCTATTGCGGGGTCCATGGTGCTTGCTGCCATTTTACTTAAACTGGGGGGTTTCGGGATAATACGAATAATGGTCGTTCTTGAACCTTTAAGCAAAGAAATAAGCTACCCTTTCATTATCTTAGCCTTATGAGGCATCCTAATGACAAGCTCAATTTGTTTACGTCAGACTGACTTAAAAGCCTTAATCGCCTATTCTTCAGTCAGCCATATAGGACTAGTGGCCGCCGGGGTTTTAATCCAGACTTCATGGAGTTTTACAGGTGCCTTAATTCTTATGATTGCACACGGACTAACCTCCTCAGCCTTATTTTGTTTAGCGAACACAAACTACGAACGAACCCATAGTCGAACAATAGTACTAGCCCGAGGGTTACAAATGCTACTGCCATTAATAACAACCTGATGATTCATTGCAAGCCTTGCTAACCTTGCACTACCTCCCCTCCCTAATCTAATGGGTGAACTAATAATTATTACCTCCGTATTCTCTTGATCCCCTTGAACAATACTCCTAACTGGCCTAGGGACTTTAATTACAGCAAGCTATACATTGTATATATTTTTAATGACACAACGGGGCCCATCACCAAAACATATCTTGAATATAGACCCCACTTATTCTCGCGAACATCTTTTAATGTTACTTCACCTTGTACCTCTCCTTCTAATTATGCTAAAACCTGAGTTAATCTGAGGATGAGCCCTTTGTAGGCATAGTTTAATCAAAACATTAGATTGTGATTCTAAAAACAAAGGTTAAAACCCTTTTACCCACCGAGAGAGGCTCGATAGTAATAATAACTGCTAATTATTGTGTCCTTGGTTAAACTCCAGGGCTCACTCGATGCTCCCAAAGGATAACAGCTCATCCGTTGGTCTTAGGAACCAAAAACTCTTGGTGCAAATCCAAGTGGTAGCTATGCATACTTCTTACATAATAACATCTAGTCTTTTATTAATTTTTTTGACTCTGTTTTACCCATTATTTTCAACTCTAACCCCCAATCAAAAGACCCGGCAATGGGCGGAAAATCAAGTTAAAGCTGCCGTTAAAACAGCTTTCTTCATTAGCCTAATTCCCCTCTCCCTCTTTTTAAATGAGGGTATAGAGACTATTACTTCAATTTGAACATGAACCAACACTATTACTTTTGACGTTAGTATTAGTTTAAAATTTGACTTTTACTCCTTACTTTTCATCCCTGTAGCTTTGTATGTAACCTGATCTATTCTGGAATTCGCATTATGATATATACATACCGACCCAAAAATAAATCAATTTTTTAAATATCTTTTAATTTTTTTAATTGCAATAATTATCCTCGTCACTGCCAACAATTTATTTCAACTTTTTATTGGCTGAGAAGGTGTGGGTATTATATCCTTTTTACTAATTGGGTGATGATACGGCCGAGCAGACGCCAACACAGCCGCTCTTCAAGCCGTAGTTTATAACCGTGTGGGAGATATTGGTCTAATTTTAGCCATAGCATGACTCGCCACTAATCTAAATTCATGAGATATCCAACAGTTATTTATTCTCTCTAAAGAACAAAACTTAACACTACCCCTCCTAGGCCTCATTCTAGCTGCAACCGGTAAATCCGCACAATTTGGATTACACCCTTGACTACCATCCGCTATAGAAGGCCCAACACCGGTCTCCGCCCTACTTCATTCTAGCACTATGGTTGTAGCAGGCATTTTCCTGTTAATCCGCCTAAGCCCTATAATAAAAGATAATCAAATTGCTTTAACAACCTGCCTTTGTCTAGGAGCAATAACCACACTTTTTACAGCAGCCTGTGCACTTACCCAAAATGATATCAAAAAAATTGTGGCTTTCTCTACATCCAGTCAACTGGGCTTAATAATAGTTACTATCGGCCTAAACCAACCCCAGTTGGCTTTTTTCCACATTTGTACACATGCATTCTTTAAAGCCATACTTTTTCTATGTTCAGGGTCCATCATCCATAGTCTTAACGATGAACAAGATATTCGAAAAATGGGAGGTTTATACTATTTAACCCCTTTCACCTCTACCTCATTAACTATTGGAAGTCTAGCACTTACAGGCACTCCATTTTTAGCCGGCTTTTTTTCTAAAGACGCAATTATTGAAGCATTAAACACATCATACCTAAACGCCTGAGCCCTTGCCTTAACCCTAATCGCCACCTCATTCACAGCTATTTATAGCACTCGTGTAATTTTCTTCGTTTCCATAGGGGTACCCCGATTCAACGCTTTAGCTCCTATCAATGAAAACAACCCAGCTGTAATTAACCCTATCAAACGTTTAGCCTGAGGAAGTATTATTGCAGGCTTACTTATTTACTCTCATATTAATCCTTCCAATACCCCTATTATATCAATACCACTTATCCTTAAAATAGCCGCTTTAATAGTTACCGTACTAGGACTAATGGTGGCTTTTGAATTGGCTTCTTTAACTACTAAACAATTCATTATTAAACCAAAAATAGCTCCTCATCACTTCTCAAATATATTAGGCTTTTTTCCATCAATTATTCACCGAACCCTACCAAAAACCAATTTATTCTTAGGACAAACAATTGCCACTCAAACAGTAGACTTAATATGACTAGAAAAAATTGCCCCAAAGATAGTACCTACACTTAACATCCAAGCTTCTAAATTAACTGATAATCTTCAACAAGGCATGATTAAAATTTACTTGTCACTTTTCTTCACAACAACCCTCCTCGTCATACTCTTCTTTTATTTTTAAACCACCCGAACAACTCCTCGAGCCAAACCTCGTGTAATTTCTAATACAACAAATAACGTTATCAAAAGAACCAAACCTCCTAAAACCAATAATCACCCCCCACAAGAATAAATTAAACCAACCCCACTCGAATCCCCTCCTAAAACATAAATTTCACCTGCCCCTCCTAAATTTTCTAACATTTCTAAATACCAGTCATCTCAAGTGACAAACCCCATCACCCCTACCAAAAAAACATAAAAAATTGCTGAACCAAAAATTGCATTACTTCCTCAACCTTCAGGATAAGGTTCAGCTGCAAGAGCAGCTGAATAAGCAAACACTACGAGTATACCTCCCAAATAAATCAAGAATAAAATTAAAGACAAGAAAGAAGCCCCATAACTTGCCAAAATCCCACACCCCGCTGCAGATACTACAACTAAACCAAACGCAGCAAAGTAAGGGGACGGATTAGACGCAACAGCTGCCAACCCAAAAACAAGACCAATCAAACATAAATAAATTACATACATTATAGTTTCCACTAGGACTTTAACCAAGACCAGTGACTTGAAAAACCACCGTTGTATTCAACTACAGAAACATTAATGGCAAACTTACGAAAAACCCACCCTTTAATTAAAATCGCAAACGACGCTTTAGTAGACCTACCAACACCTGCTAATATTTCCGCATGATGAAACTTTGGTTCCTTACTAGGACTTTGTTTAGCAACACAAATCTTAACGGGCTTATTCTTAGCAATACATTACACCTCAGACGTCTCCACCGCTTTCTCATCTGTTGCTCACATTTGCCGAGACGTAAATTACGGCTGACTTATCCGAAATATTCATGCTAATGGAGCTTCTTTCTTTTTCATTTGTCTTTATCTTCATATCGGACGAGGTCTATACTACGGCTCATATCTCTATAAAGAAACATGAAACGTCGGTGTAATTCTATTCCTTCTTGTAATAATAACCGCTTTTGTTGGATATGTTCTTCCTTGAGGACAAATATCCTTCTGAGGGGCAACAGTTATCACAAACCTATTATCAGCAGTCCCTTATATTGGTAATTCACTAGTTCAATGAATTTGAGGCGGCTTCTCAGTAGACAATGCCACCCTAACACGATTTTTTGCATTCCACTTCCTACTTCCCTTTGTAGTTGCAGCAATAACAATGGTTCACCTTATTTTTCTTCATGAAACCGGTTCAAATAACCCCATCGGACTTGACTCAAATGCAGACAAAATCCCTTTTCATCCCTACTTCTCTTACAAAGACATATTAGGGTTTGCAATCCTTTTAATCGCCCTAACTTCTTTATCATTATTTTCCCCTAATTTATTAGGAGACCCAGAAAACTTTACCCCTACCAATCCTTTAGTAACTCCTCCTCATATTAAACCAGAATGATATTTCCTGTTCGCATATGCTATTTTACGCTCAATCCCAAATAAATTAGGCGGTGTAATTGCCTTACTAGCCTCAGTATTAATTCTCATACTCGTTCCTATATTACACACCTCTAAACAACGCTCTTTAACCTTCCGACCCCTAGGACAAGCCTTATTCTGATTATTAGTAGCAGACGTAGCTATCCTAACTTGGATTGGAGGAATGCCTGTTGAACATCCATATATTATTATTGGTCAAATTGCATCAATTCTTTACTTTATAATTTTCCTAATCTTCATACCAGCCCTAGGTTTAATCGAAAATAATATATTAAAATGAAAATGCATTAATAGCTCAAGGTTTAAGAGCATCAGTCTTGTAAGCCGAATGTTGAAGGTTAAAGTCCTTCTTAATGCTCAAAGAAAGGGGATTTTAACCCCTACCCCTGACTCCCAAAGCCAGGATTCTAAGCTAAACTATTCTCTGCCGAGCTCCGCCACATAACGCATACATATTAAATGAATTTTATGTTTTTATATGCATATATGTATTAAAACCATTAATATATATTAACCATTTAATAGATGGTTCCCCCACATATAATTAAATATCACCATAAATTTATTTTAAGCATACAAGTAATTAACTAAATTAAGATAGACAAAATACTAACAAATATTCATAAAGTAATTAAAGATAATTTAAAAAGATTTGTTTAAGACCTGACATAAATACCATCAGTAAATATATACCAGGACTCAACAAACTATGATTCCTCCAATTTGCGATGCAGTAAGAGACCACCATCAGTTGATTTCTTAATGATAACTCTTCTTGAAGGTCAAGGACAATAATTGTGGGGGTAGTACCTAGTGCACTATTCCTGGCATTTGGTTCCTATTTCAGGGTCATTTATTGG